TAAATTGGAAGTATTGATCCAATTCAAAAAAAAATTATGTTTCGCAATTAAATAATCCAATTTTCCATTTTTAATTGACCCTTGGATACAAATCACGAGAATGTATATTTTTCCTCGAATCCTTCGTTGAGAGGTAAAGGATTAAATCCTTTTAAGAAATAAAGTTTTTCTTCGGAATATGAATCAAATCAAACCGAGGGATCCCTTAACTATAAAAGGGATTAATAAAACGAATCACACTTTTACCACTAAACTATACCCGCTACAATGGGATTATTATATATAAATGCAACTTTTGTCGAACAAAAAAAGGTAATCGGACGTAATCAAGATAGGATCCAAAACAAAATAATGATGAAAATTATAGCATTGACGTGTTTGTTTTGGTTTTGTCAGTAAACCTAATCAGATTAGTAAAAGAGCACTCCTAATTCAAAATTTAAATAAAGAATAAAGAACAAGTTCTTTCTTTTGCTGGAGGATTTTTGACAGAACAGATAGGGCTCGATAAAACTATTTATGTTATGACATAAGAATGCATTGCACAACAATCCACAGTTCCTTATTTTTTTTTCTTTTTTTCCAGTAAAGGAAAAAAAATAAGAAAAGAAAGAATAATAATAATAAAAAATGACACTTTGATTCTATAGAATGAAATTCCATATCATAGGAATGGAAAGATCCCTTCTTCTGATTCTTGTTTCAATAATCAATAATAAACATTTTTGTTTTCAAACAAATCATTTTATCTATATCTATGATTTGGAATGGAACAAAAAATGGCCCGGCTAGGTACTGACCAGGCCAGGCCGTGAAAAGAAAAAAAGCTCTTTCGGAAGAAGAGGTATTCTTGCTTTTTTTTTTTTTTTTATTCGAAATATCTCTTTAGAACCATTTCTTTATCTAAATGGGATTGCTTATAAAAGTAGTATATATTAAAGTTGTATATATTAATAGAGTAAAAAAAAATAAAGAGAGATAAAGAAAAGAAAGGCTTTTTTTCAAGCCTTACTTTTTGTGTAATGTAAGATAGTAATTATCCTTTTTCAATTGGGAGAGATGGCTGAGTGGACTAAAGCGTCGGATTGCTAATCCGTTGTACGAGTTTTTCGTACCGAGGGTTCGAATCCCTCTCTTTCCGTTTCCGTTGATGACTTGTTATTTTATTTATTCTTTTTTTCAAAACCTTTCCTTTGTTTTTGTTTTATTTCATATAATAAATAAGGATGTACAATAGATAAAATCCTAAGTAAGAACATTGAAAAATTAAGCAAGTAAAAAGAAAGGCCTTTTTATTCTTCACGTCCAGGATTACGTCCTGGATCATTAGATAGGAATCCAAAGATGAAGAGAGAAACAAAAAATATCACTACTGTGTAAACAAAGAGTTTGAGAGTAAGCATTACACAATCTCCAAGATCTTTTTTTTTCAAAAAAAAAAGAGAATAGATTCTCCATTTTTATACCCCATATCCTATTTTGACACCAATAAACAAAATGGTTTCTCGAAATCAAAAATCAAAAAGAATTTTCAGAAATTCATTTGGAATAAGAGTCGAGTCTTTCATTAAAAAAAAATCTTTCCTATTTTGAAATGACTCTAAAAGGGTTTTTCAATAAATGAAAAAGAATCCGAATGAGGAAAGGAAAGAGGGGAGTCAGATTTTTTGCAGCTATCTAAGAATTGTTTGAATCGAGGGTTCATGCTGTAAGACTTATCCGATCTTATCCATTGTTCCAATTTTTTTTTTCGAATAAATCATGTCTAGGACAGTATTAAAGATCTCATCGAAAACTTACAGCAGCTTGCCAAACAAAGGCTAAGAGAAAAAAGAGAAGGGGTATTACTGGCATAAAATCTACGATTGGATTCAAAAAAGCGTAGGCCTCAGGCAATTTGGCTAAGAAAAAACTACTTGAATAAAGGGTGGAATGAAGACAGATACAGATCAAACTAAAGATATTAAGCATAACAAACATTTTTTTTTTCTTGGACTTGGAGATAATTGTATTTTGATTGAGTTATTGTTATTGATAATTGATATCCCTTAAAAATGAAAAAAAAAGTAAGGGATACCAAAAAATCCTTCTTTGAACTCACCCAATCAAAAATCCTTCAATTCTCAAAAAAGAATAGAAGAAATCATACTTTTATACAATATCTTAATTGAATTATATGTAATGATCAATAAATTCAGCTTCATTGTATATCTACACGTGTCAAAACCCTAGGAACAATAGAGTCCATAGATATTTATTTTCGATTGGAATTGACGAACAACCAAAAACAATACTACTGTTTAGTAGTATTGAATAGAAATTGAAATGGGGCGTGGCCAAGTGGTAAGGCAACGGGTTTTGGTCCCGCTATTCGGAGGTTCGAATCCTTCCGTCCCAGGGAATACCTATTCTATATTCCGTCCCAGGGAATACCTATTCTATATATAGATAGAAACAGAGTAGAGAAATATCTATTATCACAATAAAGAAAGGTTTTCTTTTTGAACTACCTTCTCTACTCTTTAAGAGTTAAATATTGGATATTATGTGATTCTTGTTTCTGATTTTTAATGATTCTATTCTTCTTTAAATCCTATTTTTTCACAAATTAAATTCAACTAAGATACATATAGATGAAACTGAATCGAGTTGTGATCTAGGAATCTAGATTCGAAGAATTGGAAATAAAGAAAAAAGGGGGTTGCAAAAGAGGTTGAATGCGCTTTTCATCGTATGTCCATCCCCTTATACTTTGAATATTGAATATTCATATTGAAGTTTAAGTTAGTTACTTCGAAAAGCCTTACGTCCCATATAATAAGAATTAATTAACAATGTAAGATAGCAAAGCAATTTAACTAGCTGTGCTTGTACAAATTGGATTAAGAAATAATCAAGTTACATACATATAACGTATCTATTTTCTTTGAACCTCATTTTTAGGTATTTCATTTCGTATTTGATTTGGTTCTCATATATAATTGTAAATATATGTAATAATATATACAGGGGGGGAATTCATACATCCTATATTTTATTCCCCTTGCTTTAAATAAAAATTATTGAACGAACCCCCACCAGTCAAAGAAACTACGCGTAAAATGAGGAAATGCTTAATGTATTATTGTCGTTCTATTTCAGTGATAACGTTTTTTGGTTTTTTGAAAAAGATTTTGGATCCGTTAATTTGAAATATTCTATATTGAATATTCATAATTCATTCCAATGACAATTGTTCAGTCTATCTGATAGAGGGAATTCTTTTTTTTATGATTTTCTTTTTCAGTATGAAATCAAAGAAAAAGAGCCTAAATCTTCCTTTACATCAACTTTTTTTTATTCACTCCACGAAAAACGAAAAAAAGAAATAAATTTCTTTTTCTATCTATCTATATTTTTTTAATCACTGAGGTTTAATTCAAAGATGAATTATTTATGATGATAAATGCAATCTTTAGGAAAACTTTATTCAAATAGTGATATCCAGGTAGTTTTTTTTTTCAATTCAATAACTATTTGAATTGAATGATTTCTTATGAGTATTTGATATTCGAAGAAGTCTAAGATTGTTGAATATATCCTCTCAAGTTACTTGAAGATGCAATGTAGATTCAATACAAAGAACTTTTTTCTTCCTAATATTTCGAAATTAATAATTAATAAATAAAATAAAAATATTGCATTCATCCAATAAAAAGAAAATCGAGGATTAAAGTGAATTCTTTCTAAGACTTCTTTAGAAACCAATGGAACGACCGAACAAATGACTATTCATGATTCCCTAATTGAATCAATTACATATCAGTTCCAAACTAGAGGAATGTTATGGTAAAACTTCGTTTGAAACGATGTGGTAGAAAGCAACGTGCGACTTGAAGGACATGATCAGTTGTGGATTCTTACACCCACCCTTTTTATTATATAGGAATGAAGGTGCTCTTGGCTCGACATCCTTTGTTCTGTTCCACTCGAAACCTCATTTTTTCTTGGGTTGTAGTGTAAACAGTATGTGATGTAGCTCGAGTAGAAAGTATTGATTCATTTCTCAGGGCAAGGATCTAGGGTTAGTGCCAATTAATAAGTTGGAACAACTTCGTAAGTGTAGTCTATTTTCGATTTCTAAATCGAAAGGATCCAATTCGAGCAAGTTTCAAATCCAAAAAAGGAAAATTTGTTGGAATTAGTGAAACTCTTTTGATCAAAAGTGTATCTTGCGGGAATCAACCGTTTATGATTCTTTGATAGAAATAAATCAGAAAAAGGGCCGTGTTGCTGCCATTTTGAAACGATTAAAAATCACCGAAGTAATGTCTAAACCCAATGATTCAAGGCAAAGATAAAATATTTTGGAACAAGGAAATATCTTTTTTTTAATTGTCTCGACAACTAGATCAAGAATAAGGAGTCCAAATATATTCTAAATGAGACAAAGAAAAAGGGGTTAGAGACCACTCAAAAAATCAAATACATAAGGGTTTTCTTTTGAGCTATTTCATATTTCCGAGTTACTCAACTTGAGTTTTGAGAATACAAATGATTTTTTTTTTGATAAAGAAAAAGAAGAATAAAAAAGTATTAAATAATCTTAGTCTAATTTATTTGATTTAATGCTTTTATAGATCTATTTGACATTCGAATTGTATACATAGACATATCTTCTAATTTCTCGAGCCGTACGAAGAGAAAGCTTCGTATACGTTTCTAGGGGGGGTTCTAGTTTATCTACGTCTATCCCAATGAGCCGTTTATCGAATCGTTGCAATTGATGTTCGATCCCGAAGAGAAGGAAGAGATCTTCGGAAAGTGGGTTTTTATGATCCGATAAATAATCAAACGTATTTAAATATTCCTGCTATTCTATTTTTTCTTGAAAAAGGTGCTCAACCTACAGGAACTGTTTATGATATTTTAAAGAAAGCGGGTGTTTGTTTTTAGAGAATTTCGTCTTAATTAAAGGAAAGTCAATTAATGAAATACAAAAGAAGAGGGTGTGGGTGATT